TGCATGCGGAGTTTTTTAGGACCCATCTTAGCATCTTCAGTGCTATGCTTTTTGTTAAGCTACGCTAGCTGGTTAATAATGTTAGGATATTCAGTGCCGAGTTATTTTTTTATAAAGTTTTGGTAGGGCTTATTAGGCTGATTGTTGTGCGCGAGTGGGCGAAAATTGATGCATATATATATATATATATATAATGTGGGATGCCAATTTATACCTCAACTTGTTGGTTTACACGTTCTTGGGTCCTCCTTGGTTTAGGGGTTTGACAAGGATAACAGGATCTGCTGAGCGTAGGGGGGTAGGGGGGTTTGACGCGTAAAAAAATCAGAGGGGGCACTATATAAGGGTAAGTTGAAGAAGAAATAAATATGTTATGCACTTGATTTAATATTATGTAATTCTTAATTTATGTCTTTAAATAATTAATAGTCATGTCACATACAAGGAAAATGTTCCACCTTAATCAACAGTTTTGCTTGCACTCTGAGATGCCAAATGAAAAGGAAATTAAAAAAATTACGTTATGCATATAAAAGAGTGCTCGGCATGGTGGGTAACGAGACATATGTACTACACCATTAATCAGATGCCAGTATAATTATCTGGGGGTGGAATATTACAGTTATGTTCCTGAAATAGGAACCAGATGCCAGTAATAGTTCATGTTATGCAAGTTTTACAGTTATTGTCCCTGATTCTATCATGCATGATATGCCTTTATATAAACTGGTTGGTGGTTTCTTACTACATTAATATGTTTTAATGAAACTTTAGTTATTTATTCAAGGAAAAATTTGAGGTCGATTTTTAGGGGAATAGCCTATTACTCAGTTTTGAAGAATCCTATTTCTGAATCTTAATGTTATACTTTATGTATAGCTTAGTATTTAGTGCTTGCTTTGTGGTTAAAATAATGAGCTGGTGATAATACATAGATGTATTGAAACATTCATGTAATATCACAGGCATTGTGTGTTAAACCATAAAGGGATGGTCTGTCCCCAGAAAATAGTTTAGTTTAGAATTCTGGCTTTGGGAGCCAGTGGTGGGAGTTAAAATCTCTCTTTTCTGGGCGCTAGGGAGGAGTTTAACCTCCGATCTTCGGATTACAAGACCGATGCTTTTAGGCTAAGCTACTAGGGCAAGCTCATTCTAGTGCTTTGTTTTCCAATCATCCTGCTAGTGGAATAAGGACAAGGAATAGTGCAAAGTATAGGACTGATGCAATTTGTCCAATGATGATGAAGGGATGTTCTACTGGTATGCCTCCGATCCATGTTAAAATAATTATGTCTGCCACTAGGGTTCAGAATAGGAATTGGGTGATTGGGCGGAATGTCAGTCCTCGTTGTTTTGAGGTGTGTAGAAGTGGCACGACTATTAGTACTAAGATGGAGAATAATAATGCGAGAACTCCCCCCAGTTTGTTTGGGATAGATCGTAGGATGGCGTAGGCAAATAGGAAATATCATTCTGGTTTAATGTGTGGGGGGGTGACCAGGGGGTTGGCGGGCGTATAGTTTTCTGGATCTCCCAGCAGATTTGGGGAAAATAATGCTAGTAGTGTGAGCGCTAGGAGCATAATTACGAATCCGAGTAGGTCTTTGTAGGTAAAGTATGGGTGGAAAGAGATTTTGTCTGCGTCCGAGTTCAGTCCAATTGGGTTGTTCGATCCTGTTTCGTGAAGGAATAGGAGGTGCAGAATGGTTGCGGCTGCAATAATAAATGGTAGCAGGAAGTGGAATGCGAAGAATCGTGTTAGTGTTGCGTTATCTACTGAAAATCCACCTCAGATTCATTGGACTAGCATGTCGCCTATGTATGGTACGGCGGATAGGAGGTTTGTAATTACTGTGGCGCCTCAGAAGGATATTTGGCCCCATGGGAGTACGTAGCCAGCGAAGGCTGTTGCTATGACTAGTAGTAGGAGGACCACTCCGATGTTTCAAGTTTCTTTGTAAAGGTAAGAGCCGTAGTATAGGCCTCGGGCAATGTGTATATAAATGCAAAGGAAGAAGAATGATGCTCCGTTAGCGTGCATATTACGGATTAGTCAGCCATAGTTTACGTCTCGGCAGATATGGACGACTGATGAAAATGCGGTTGAAATATCTGATGTGTAGTGTATGGCTAAGAATAGGCCGGTGAGGATTTGGGTAGCTAAGCATAGTCCTAGGAGAGACCCAAAGTTTCATCAAGCTGAAATATTGGATGGTGCTGGTAGGTCAACTAGTGCGCTGTTAGCGATTTTAATTAGGGGGTGTGTTTTTCGTAGGCTTGCCATGATGGTTCTTGTAGTTGAATAACAACGGTGGTTCTTCAAGTCATTGGTCTCGGTTAAAATCTGAGCAAGAATTATGACCTATTTTATGTTTTTATTACTTATAGCTTTAATTGTGGGTTTAGTTGCCGTTGCTTCTAATCCTACGCCCTACTTTGCCGCACTTGGTTTAGTGGTTGCGGCTGGGGTTGGGTGCGGGGTTTTGGTTTGCCATGGGGGTTCTTTTTTATCGTTGGTCCTTTTTTTAATCTATTTAGGGGGGATGCTTGTGGTTTTTGCTTATTCAGCAGCTTTGGCTGCTGAGCCTTTCCCGGAGGCCTGAGGTAGTCGCTCTGTGTTATTTTATGTTATAGTTTATTTGCTGGGGGTCGGCTTGGTGGCGGGGCTGTTTTGAGGGGGATGATATGAGGGTTCATGAGTAGCCGTAGATGGATTGAAGGAGTTTTCTATTTTGCGTGGTGATATTGGTGGTGTGGCTGTGATGTACTCGTCTGGTGGGGGTATGCTAGTTATTTGTGCTTGGGTGTTGCTTTTAACTTTGCTTGTCGTGTTAGAGTTAACCCGTGGCTTAAGTCGTGGGGCTCTTCGGGCGGTTTAAAGAAGGACTGGAATGGTGGCTAAGATTAGGGTCAGGAGGAAGATGGTTAGGTATGTTTTGATTATTCCTCGTGTAATGTCATTTGTAATTTTTGCTATAATTATTTGGGTTAGTGCTAGGCTTTTTGGCCCAATAACTTCAAGTCATGTTTTGTCGAGTTGGGTGGCAGCTGATTGTCCTAGGGTTAGTTTGAGTTTTGGGAGGAGGCGATGAACGATTGTGGGGAAGAACCCTAGCATGTTTGAGAAGTGGTGTGTGGAGATTATGGGGGTAATTTTTACTTGCTTGCTTGTTATGTTAGCTAACTCTATGGCTACCAATAGGCCCACAATTGTTACGAGGAGGGCCGCTACTTTTAGGGTGGTTGGCATTGTTATGGTTTGTGTTTTTATTGGCAGAAAGTTTTGTGTAATGATGAGTCCTGCAATAATACTTCCTCAGGCAAGTCGTTTAATAGAGTTAATTACTAGTGGGTTGTTTTCGTTGATTGGGGAAAGAGGCAGGAATCGTGGGGTTCCTATAACTACGAAGTATACTAGTCGGAAACTATATACTGCGGTGAATGATGTGGCAACTAGTGTTAGGATCAGGGCTCAGGCGTTTAGATAGGAGGTGTTTAGGGCTTCAATGATTGCATCTTTTGAGAAGAATCCTGCCAGGAAGGGGGTCCCCGTAAGGGCGAGGCTGCCAATTGTAAAGTAGGTTGAAGTGGCGGGCATTGTGTTGAATAGTCCGCCTATTTTTCGGATATCTTGTTCGTCGTTCAGGCTGTGAATAATTGACCCTGAACACAGGAATAGCATAGCCTTAAAAAAGGCGTGGGTGCAGATGTGAAGAAATGCTAGTTGTGGTTGGTTTAATCCAATTGTGACTATTATTAGGCCTAATTGGCTTGATGTTGAGAAGGCTACAATTTTTTTGATATCATTTTGGGTTAGGGCACAAGTGGCTGTGAATAGTGAGGTTGGTGCTCCAAGACAAAGACAGGTTGTTAGGACTAGTTGATTATCTTCTATGAGGGGGTGGAGGCGGATCAGCAGGAAGATTCCTGCGACAACTATAGTACTTGAGTGAAGTAGGGCGGACACTGGCGTAGGGCCTTCTATGGCAGATGGTAGTCAAGGGTGGAGGCCAAATTGGGCTGATTTTCCTGTTGCTGCTAGAGCAAGTCCTATTAGGGGGATTGTTATATCGAAATCTTTTGATAGGGTAAAAATTTGTTGGATTTCTCAGGAGTTAAGGTTTATTGCGAACCAGGCTATGGTTATAATTAGTCCAATGTCTCCTACTCGATTATAAATAACGGCCTGGAGGGCTGCTGTATTAGCGTCTGCTCGTCCATGTCATCACCCGATGAGTAGGAATGATATAATTCCCACTCCTTCTCAGCCAATGAATAGTTGGAATATGTTGTTGGCTGTAACTAGAATTATTATGGCCACTAAAAATGTGAGCAGGTACTTAAAGAACTGGTTAATATTTGGGTCAGAGTGTATGTATCATAGCGCAAATTCTAGGATTGATCAGGTGACGTATAGGGCAATTGGGACGAAAATTAGGGAGTAGTGGTCGAATTTAAAGCTAACGTTTACGTCAAATGTTTGGGTGTTTATTCATTGTCAATTTGTGACGATGCCCTCTGTTTTTAGGTTTATGAAGATTATGAGTGGTAGGAGGCTAACGAAGAATGCGGAGCTAACAGCAGTTTTGGTTGTTTCTGCTATGTTAAATTCTTGTTGGTTGGGGTTTAATGATATAAGTAGGGGATATATTAAGATGAAGAAAATTAGAAGGAGGGATGAGTGTATAATTAGTGTCATTTTAGCTTCCACTTGGATTTGCACCAAGAGTTTTTGGTTCCTAAGACCAAAGGATGAACTGTTATCCTTTGAAAGCACAAGGAAGCCGTGGATTTTAACCATGGAGCGTAAGGATTAGCAGTGCTTACTATTTTCTGTTCTCCCTTGGTGAGTAAGGGGGCTTTAACCCCTGTCTTTAGAATCACAATCTAATATTTTGGTTAAACTATACTTACAATAGCATCATCCTCACATGAGTTCTGGTTTTGTCACTAATAGGATAACGGGAATTAGGTGCAAGGTTATTAGTAGGTGTTCTCGGGTGTGGAATGGTTGGAGTCCTATAATGTGGTTTGGTGTCGGGCCTCGTTGTGATATAAGGAACATATATAGAGAGTAGCCAGCCGTAATCAGCGTCCCCAGCCCGGTGAGTAGAATTGTTCATGGGGATCAGTTAAATAGTGTTGTAATAATTATGAGTTCCCCTATTAAGTTTGGTAGTGGTGGGAGGGCTAGGTTGGCTAGGTTGGCGATGAATCATCATACCGCAGTTAGTGGAAAGATCACTTGTAGTCCTCGGGCAAGGACTATTGTTCGGCTGTGGGTCCGTTCATATGCTGTATTGGCCAGGCAGAACAATGCTGAGGATACTAGTCCGTGAGCAATCATTAGGATGATTGCTCCTGAAAATCCTCATGGGGTTTGGATTAGGATCCCTCCTGCTACCAGCCCCATGTGGCTTACAGATGAGTAGGCGATTAGTGATTTTAGGTCTGTCTGTCGAAGGCAAATTGACCCGGTTATGATGATACCTCAGAGAGCTAGAATAATAAATGGGTAGGCTAGTTCTTTTGACAGGGGGTCTAGTATCACTATTATGCGTATTATTCCGTATCCGCCGAGTTTTAGTAAGACTGCTGCTAGCACCATTGATCCTGCTACAGGGGCCTCTACGTGCGCTTTTGGCAGTCATAGGTGGACTCCGTATAGGGGCATTTTGACCAAGAATGCGATTAAGCAGCCTGCTCATCAAGCCATGTGGCCTCAGGAGTTGAGTTGCAGGGGCTGTGAATATTGGAGTACCAACATAGAGAGTGTCCCTGTAGATTGCTGAAGGAGGAGAAGGGCAACTAGAAGTGGGAGTGATCCTGCCAGGGTGTAGAATAGGAAGTAGGTTCCTGCATTTAGTCGTTCGGTTTGATTACCTCATCGGGTGATGATGATGAGGGTTGGAATAAGTGTGGCTTCAAATATAATATAAAATATAATAAGCTCTGTGGCGCCGAAAGCTATAATTAGGAAAGTTTGTAATGAGGTGAGGAGCATAATGTAGGAGCGTTGTCGGCTAATTGGCTCTGGGTTAATATGATTTTGGCTGGCGAGAATTATAAGGGGGAGTAGTCAGCATGTTAGGACTAAGAGGGGGGTTGATAATGGGTCTGTGGCCAAGTATATGTTAGAGGAGGCCCACCCGGTCTCGGATGTTCACTTTAGTCATGTAAGGCTGATGAAGGCAATTAGGAGACTATGCGCAGTTGTAGTTGTTCATAGTCATTTTGGGGAAGTTAGTCAAATTGTTGGGAATAACATGATTGTGGGGATTAGTACTTTTAGCATTGTAGGAGGTTGAGGTTTTGTAGTCGGTCGGTGCCGTGAGTACGGGCAGTGGCAACTAGTAGTGCTAGGCCCGTGCTGGCTTCGCAAGCAGAAAAGGCTAAGAGCAGTATAGGGGCTGTTGAGAATCCTGTGGATTCGAATTGTAATGCTCACAGGGCTAGTGCGATAAATAAGGATAATATTATTCCCTCTAAGCACAGGAGTGCTGAGAGTAGGTGGGTTCGGTGGAATGCTAGTCCTATTAGACCTAGAATAAATGCTGAGCTAAAGCTAAAATGTACAGGTGTCATAAGGGGGCCGTGGAATTAAACCACGATTTTCTGAGCCGAAATCAGAGGTCTTATTTTGGACTAGCCCCCCATTCTGCTCATTCTAAGCCGCCTTGAGTTCATTCGTAAATTAAGCCTAGGGTTAATAAAGCCAGGACTGTTGTGGCTCAGAAGAATGTTTCGGTGGGGTTGTGGAGTTGGTCTCCTCAAGGTAGTGGGAGTAGGAGTGCAATTTCTAGGTCGAAGAGGAGGAACAGGATTGCGACTAGGAAGAAGCGTAATGAAAAGGGCAGCCGGGCGGACCCTAGGGGGTCAAATCCGCATTCATAGGGCGATAGTTTTTCTGCGTCTGGGTTTATTTGTGGCAATCAGAAGGATACAATTGCTAGGACTAAGGATAGAGTTATTGTGATAATCATGATGGTTGTAACTAGGTTCATTATCTTTCCTTGGGGTTTAACCAAGACTGTGTGATTGGAAGTCACTTGTACTAACTTTAATACTAGAAAGATTATGAGCCTCATCAATAGATGGATACGTAGAGGAATAGTCATACTACGTCGACAAAGTGTCAGTATCAGGCAGCGGCTTCGAAGCCAAAGTGGTGTTCAGATGTAAAGTGGTATTGGATTTGGCGTAGAAGACACACTGCTAGGAAGGTTGATCCAATAATAACGTGTAGTCCGTGGAACCCTGTGGCCACAAAGAATGTTGAGCCGTAGACTCCGTCTGCGATTGTAAAGGGGGCTTCATAGTATTCTATGGCTTGTAGGGCGGTGAAGTAGAGACCTAGTAAGATGGTTAATGCTAAAGATTGGATGGCTTGTTTCCGTTCTCCTTCTATGATGCTGTGGTGAGCTCATGTTACTGTGACTCCTGATGCTAGTAGTACGGCCGTGTTGAGGAGTGGTACTTCAAAAGGGTCTAACGGGGTGACTCCCGTGGGGGGTCAGCATCCTCCTAGTTCTGGTGTTGGTGCCAGGCTTGAGTGGTAAAAGGCTCAGAAGAATCCAAGGAAAAAGAATACCTCGGAGGTAATGAATAGAATTATTCCATATCGTAGTCCTTTTTGTACTGGGGGTGTGTGGTGGCCTTGGAAGGTCCCTTCTCGAATAATGTCACGTCATCATTGGTATATGGTGAGAAGCAGGAGGATTATTCCTAGAGTTATCAGGATTGTTGAGTGAAAGTGAAATCAGATTGCTAAGCCGGATGTTATTAGTAAAGCAGCAATAGCTCCAGTTAGTGGTCATGGGCTTGGGTCAACTATGTGATAGGCATGTGCTTGGTGGGCCATTAAACGTTTTCTTGTAGATACAGGCTTAGAAGAAGCACAAACACATAGGCTTGGATTATTGCGACTGCAACTTCTAATAGTGTAAGCAGGAAGAGCACGGTGGCAGTTAGGATTGCTACCGTTGGCATTATTGGTAGAAGGACAAATACGGCTGTGGCGATGAGTTGAATTAGAAGGTGGCCTGCGGTTAGGTTGGCTGTGAGTCGAACTCCGAGGGCCAATGGTCGAATAAATAGACTAATTGTTTCGATGATAATTAGTACTGGGATCAGCAGGATTGGTGTTCCTTCTGGTAGTAGGTGTCCTAGGGCAACTGTTGGTTGGTTTCGTATCCCAATAATTACTGTGGCAAGTCATAGGGGCACAGCAAATCCTATGTTGAGTGACAGTTGTGTCGTGGGTGTAAAGGTGTATGGTAGTAGGCCTAGCATATTAATTGTAATTAAGAAGATTATTAGTGAGGCTAGTAGTAGTGCCCATTTATGTCCGCCTACGTTAAGTGGCAGTATTAGCTGGTTTGTAAATCGGTTGATAAATCATCCTTGAATTGTGATGAGTCGGTTGTTAACTCATCGGGAGGATGGGGTTGGGTAGAGTACTCAGGGGAGTGCGATTGCGATGGCAATTAGCGGAACTCCTAGGTATGATGGACTTATAAATTGGTCGAAGAAGCTTGTTATCATGGTCAGTCTCAGGATTCAGTTTTGTGTTTTTCGGCACTTACTGGGGTTGGTTCATTTGGTGAAGTGTGACTTATGGTTTTAGTTGGGATAATAATTAAGAAAATTAATCAGGAAAATACTAAGATTGCGAATCAAGGGCCGGGGTTTAATTGTGGCATTTCACTAGAGGTGGTCGGGAGTCACCAGTCTTTGGCTTAAAAGGCCAACGCTTTGTCCAATATTTAGCTTCCTAGCGAGGCGTCTTCTAGTATTAATGAGGATCAGTTTTCGAAGTGTTCTAGTGGTACTGCTTCGACCACAATTGGCATGAAGCTGTGGTTAGCTCCGCAGATTTCAGAGCATTGTCCGTAGAATAACCCTGGGCGAGAGGCGATGAAGGCGGTTTGGTTAAGTCGTCCTGGGACTGCATCCATTTTTACGCCTAGGGATGGGACAGTTCAAGAGTGTAATACGTCTTCAGCAGATACTAGGACACGAACCGGGGATTCTATTGGGACAACCATTCGGTGGTCTGTTTCTAGTAGTCGAAATTGTCCTGGGGTAAGGTCTTGGGTTGGTACTATGTAGGAGTCAAAACCCAGGTTTTCATAGTCTGTGTATTCGTAACTTCAGTATCATTGATGTCCCATTGCTTTAATTGTCAGGTGGGGGTCATTAATTTCATCCATAAGGTATAGAATGCGTAGGGAGGGCAGGGCAATTAATACTAAAATGACGGCTGGCAGAATAGTTCAGACGATTTCGATTTCTTGGGAATCTAAAATATATTTATTAGTGAGTTTAGTAGATACCATTGCAATAATAATATATAGTACTAAGGTGCTAATTAGGAATACGATTATTAGTGTGTGGTCGTGGAAGTGAAGAAGTTCTTCTATAACAGGTGATGCTGCGTCTTGGAATCCTAGTTGTGTGGGATGTGCCATTAAGCTTTGGGCTTAAGACATGCAGGGGTTTAACCTACGACTTCACCTTGACAAGGTGGTGTAATCTACATTTTACTAATGTCTTTAGAAGGAAGTGACAGAGTGGTTATGTGGCTGGCTTGAAACCAGCATATGGGGGTTCAATTCCTCCCTTTCTCGTTAGTTTGATTGAATTTGGACAAATGCTGGCTCTTCGTATGTGTGGTAGGGAGGAGGGCAGCCGTGGAGTCATTCTACGTTTGTTATTGTTAATTCTACAGATAGTACTTCTCGTTTAGCGGCGAAGGCTTCTCATAGGATGAATAGGAACATAATTACCGCCACTAAAGAGATTAGTGATCCGATGGATGATACTGTGTTTCATAAGGCATAGGCATCTGGGTAGTCAGAGTATCGTCGTGGCATGCCCGCTAAGCCTAGGAAATGTTGTGGGAAGAACGTAAGGTTGACCCCAATAAATATAACTCCGAAGTGAATTTTTGTTCAGGCGCTATGAAGGGTGTACCCGGTTAGTAGGGGGAATCAGTGCACAAAGGCTGCTATAATAGCAAACACAGCACCCATTGATAGTACGTAGTGGAAGTGTGCGACTACGTAATAAGTGTCGTGGAGAACGATGTCAAGCGACGAATTGGATAGGACAATTCCTGTTAGTCCTCCCACTGTAAATAGGAAAATAAACCCAAGAGCTCATAGTATGGGTGTTTCTCATTTGATTGATCCTCCGTGGAGTGTGGCCAGTCAGCTAAATACTTTTACACCTGTTGGAATTGCGATGATTATTGTTGCGGATGTAAAGTATGCACGGGTGTCTACGTCTATTCCGACGGTGAACATGTGGTGGGCCCATACGATAAACCCTAGAGGGCCGATGGCTATTATAGCTCAAACCATTCCTATATACCCAAACGGTTCTTTTTTGCCTGAATAGTAGGCTACGACGTGAGAAATAATTCCAAACCCTGGAAGGATAAGGATATATACTTCTGGGTGACCAAAGAATCAGAATAGGTGTTGGTAGAGGATTGGGTCTCCTCCCCCAGCGGGGTCAAAGAATGTGGTGTTAAGGTTTCGGTCTGTTAGGAGTATTGTAATTCCGGCGGCTAGGACGGGTAGTGATAGGAGAAGTAATACGGCGGTTACGAGCACGGATCAGACGAATAGGGGTGTTTGATACTGGGAAATGGCTGGGGGTTTTATGTTAATAGTTGTAGTGATAAAATTGATTGCCCCCAGGATTGATGAAACACCTGCTAGGTGTAGCGAGAAGATTGTTAGGTCTACTGATGCCCCTGCGTGGGCCAGGTTTCCTGAGAGGGGTGGATACACTGTTCATCCTGTCCCGGCTCCAGCTTCAACACCAGAAGAGGCTAGTAGTAGCAGGAATGATGGGGGCAGTAGTCAGAAACTTATGTTATTTATTCGTGGGAATGCTATGTCTGGGGCTCCAATTATTAATGGCACAAGTCAGTTCCCAAATCCTCCAATTAGAATAGGCATTACTATAAAGAAGATTATCACGAAGGCGTGAGCAGTAACAATAACATTATAAATTTGATCATCACCTAGAAGTGATCCGGGTTGACTTAATTCGGCTCGAATGAGAAGGCTTAAGGCAGTTCCCACTATTCCGGCTCAGGCACCGAATACAAGATAAAGGGTGCCAATGTCTTTGTGGTTGGTAGAGAAGAATCAACGTGTGATTGCCACAGGTAGGGTGGCCGAGTGCTTAGGCGGTGGGTTGTAGCCCCGAAGACAGAGGTTTAAGTCCTCTTCCTATCAGCCCCGTGGTGGAGGACACATTGGATTGCAAATCCAAAGACGCAGATTAATACTCTGCCGGGGCTTTTCCCGCCTTACTGAGTCAGGCGGCGGGAAAAGTAGATGGATGCTCGCTGGCTTGAGCGCTTAGCTGTTAACTAAGAGTTTGTAGGATCGAGGCCTTCTCATCTAGTAAGGCCTTAGCTTAATAAAAGCGTCTGATTTGCAATCAGGAGATGCAAGTTAATCCCTTGTAGGTCTTAGCCAGGGACTAGAAGATTTTCACTTCTACTTAAAGCTTTGAAGGCTTTTGGTCTAAATATTATCCTAAATCCCTAGGTGGTTAGTATTAGGATGGTGGGGGTTATCGGTAGCAGTCCTAGGGTGGCTACAATAGATAAGGCTAGTGGAATGGACGTTTGGGTTGTTTGGACCCGTCAGGGTGTGGTTGAGTTGGTTGTGTTTGGGGAGACGGTCAGTGTTATGGTGTAGCATAGTCGTAGATAAAAGTACAGGCTAATTAGCGCGGCCAGGGCTATGGTTGTGGCAATGATTGGGAGGTCTTGTTTTGTCAGTTCTTGTAAAATTATTCATTTTGGTAGGAATCCTGTAAGCGGGGGAAGTCCTCCTAGTGATAGTAGTACTAGGGCAGTTGTTGATGCTAGTACTGGGCTTTTCGATCAGGCTGTTGCAAGGGTGCTAACTTTGGTTGTTAGCGAGATTTTTAAGGTCAGGAATGCTGCGGAGGTTATGATAATATATGTTCCTAGTGCAATTAGGGTAAGTTGTGGGGCGTACTGGACTACAATAATTATTCAGCCTATGTGGGCGATTGAGGAATAGGCTAGAATTTTCCGTAGTTGGGTTTGGTTAAGTCCTCCTCATCCCCCGACCAGGGTTGATGCGACTCCTAGCATTGTTAGTAGTAATGGGTCAACGGTTTGTGCTGTTTGGACAATGAGTGCAAATGGGGCAAGTTTTTGTCAGGTGGATAGGATTAGTCCTGTTAACAGGTCTAGTCCTTGCAGGACCTCTGGCATTCAGAAGTGTATTGGTGCAAGTCCAATTTTAAGTGCTAGGGCGGTTATAAGTATTGTGTTGGCGGCAGGGCTTGATATGTCATTAATGCTTCATTCTCCTGTGACTCAGGCATTTGTTGTGCTCGCGAATAGGATTATTGCTGCTGCGGTGGCTTGAGTTAGGAAATATTTTGTTGTTGCTTCTACTGCGCGGGGGTGGTGGTGTTGTGCTATTAATGGGGTGATGGCTAGTGTGTTAATTTCTAGGCCCATTCAAGCTAGTAGTCAGTGGGAGCTAGCAAAGGTCAGGGTGGTTCCTAGTCCTAGGCTGGATAGTAGGATTGTAAGTACATATGGGTTCATTGGCGGAGGAGGGATTTTAACCGTCATGTTCGGGGTATGGGCCCGAAAGCTTTATTAGCTGACCCTGCCATAGAAAGTGGTGTAAAGGAAGCACCAAGAGTTTTGATCTCTTGAGTATGGGTTCAATTCCCTTCTTTCTAGGAACCGAGGGGGTTTTAACCCCTGTAAGTCACTCTATCAAAGTGGTCCTTGGGCATTCAGGCACAGTTCCTTTGGTTATAGTTGTGGGGGGAGCCCCGCTAGTGCGATCGGCAGGGCGGTGTGTCATAATACGAAGGCGAGTGTGAGGGGGAGAAAGTTTTTTCATACTAGGTGCATTAGTTGGTCGTACCGGAATCGTGGATATGAGGCTCGCACTCATAAGAATATAATAGATAGGAGTGCGGCTTTAGTTATGAGGTTAATTGTTGTGAGTTCGGGGATGCTGGGGATGTGTGAGGCCCCTAGAAATAGTACGGCTGAGAGGGTATTTATTAGAAGGATATTAGCGTACTCGGCTAGGAAGAATAATGCGAAGGGTCCTCCTGCATATTCTACGTTGAAGCCAGATACTAGTTCTGATTCTCCTTCTGTTAGGTCAAATGGTGCTCGGTTCGTTTCGGCTAGTGTTGAGATGTATCATATTGCGGCTAATGGTCAGGCAGGGACGAGTAATCAAATGCTTTCTTGGGTGGTGTTAAATGTTTGTAGGGTGTAGCCTCCCGAGAAAATAATGATGGAGAGAAGGATTAATCCTAGGCTGACCTCGTAGGAAATTGTTTGGGCTACGGCCCGTAAGGCTCCAATTAATGCGTATTTTGAGTTTGATGCTCAGCCTGACCCTAGAATCGAGTAGACTGCGAGGCTTGACAGGGCCAGGATAAATAAGATCCCTAGGTTAAGGTCCGTTACTGGGTGGGGTATGGGTATTGGGGCCCATAGGGTTAGGGCTAGGGTTAATGCAAGTATTGGGGTGGCTAGAAAGAGAAATGGGGATGATGTGGATGGGCGGACCGGTTCTTTGATGAAGAGTTTTACTCCGTCGGCAATTGGCTGTAGCAGTCCGTATGGTCCAACTACATTTGGTCCTTTTCGTAATTGCATGTATCCCAGGACTTTTCGTTCAATTAGTGTTAGGAAGGCTACTGCTAGGAGTACGGGTACGATGTAAGCTAGGGGGTTAATTAGGTGGGTAAGCAGGTGATTAATTAGGGTGTTTGGCATGAACTGGGGAGAGGATTTGAACCTCTGATTAAAAGGGCTTAGGCCTTTCGCAATTTACCATGCTCTGCCACCCCAGTATGTCCTTATTTTGGCCAACTGAGATTTTGGCTCTCCCTTTATTTTATTTATTTGTTTTCATAAATTAGGGGTGGGGCGTGCTTTAAGTATGGGCCCCCCTTTTCCGATCCTTTCGTACTGGGAAAAGTAGCGTTACAGATAGAAACTGACCTGGATTGCTCCGGTCTGAACTCAGATCACGTAGGACTTTAATCGTTGAACAAACGAACCCTTAATAGCGGCTGCACCATTAGGATGTCCTGATCCAACATCGAGGTCGTAAACCCCCTCGTCGATATGGACTCTGGGAGAGGATTGCGCTGTTATCCCTAGGGTAACTTGGTTCGTTGATCGGCTTTTTGGCCGGATCATGTTTGGTCAGATGTTCTGTGGCTTAGAGGTGTTTCTCTTGGTTTTAGGAGGTTTGTCCCGGTCCACTCGGAGGATCTTTTTTCTTCCGTGGTCGCCCCAACCGAAGGTAAAATATCATATTCCATAAAGTTTTTGCTTTTCATTGAGTTGCTTAACGTGGTTGAGTTTTGTACCTTAAGCTCCAAAGGGTCTTCTCGTCTTGTATAATTATACCCGCTTCTGCACGGGTAGATCAATTTCACTGACTTGAAAGGGGAGACAGTTAAGCCCTCGTTTAGCCATTCATACAGGTCTCTATTTAAAAGACAAGTGATTGCGCTACCTTTGCACGGTCAAAATACCGCGGCCGTTGAACTTGCAGTCACTGGGCAGGCTGGACCTCCTATACTTGGCTGTGTTGCAGGAGGCGATGTTTTTGGTAAACAGGCGAGGCTTGTGTTTGCCGAGTTCCTTCCCTTTCTTTTAGTCTTTCCCCTGATGGCACTCCAGTGTGGGGGTAACGATAGTTTAGTTGTGAGTTCTTCTTGCTTATATTTGTAGTCCACATTGCTCTCTTGGGTTGAGTTCGTTAGTTGCCAATGGTTGGTCCGTTTTGGCTTACACTTGTGCTCGGAGAAGGGCGAGCCTTCTTGTTACTCATTTTAGCATAGTCTCTTCCATGTGGGCATGGGTTGGCCTAATAGTGTTTAGGGGAGTAAGATTTCTTGTCAGAATAATAAACTTCTTTCTGTCTGAGCTTTAACGCTTTCTAGCTAGGTGGCTGCTTTTAGGCCCACTAGAACAGTATGTTTTATATGTTATGATCTTTATCCTCCTGGAAAGGTTGTGTCCTTTGTTAAAGGGGCTGTACCCCCTTTAACTAACTCTCGTGTGTCTCTCTGTGTCTTGCTTATGTTATTTTGACTTGAGGAGTACGAGGCTGAACTTCTATTCATTTCTTAGGCAACCAGCTATCACCAGGTTCGGTAGGTCTGTCACTTCTACCCGGAGCTCTTCCCACTCTTTTGCCACAGAGACGGGTTGGCACTTAATAGGCTGTCTCGGGGTAACTCACCTGGTTTCGGGGTTTCAAACTAAAGGTCTCTTTGCTTGGGTGTACTGGCTAAATCATGATGCAAAAGGTACAAGTTTTAATCTTTGCTTTTTTGTGCTTATATGGGTTTTTTCATTTCTCTTTCAGCTTTCCCTTGCGGTACTGTCTCTATTGCTTTAGGTGTAACCTTTTCTGTCTCCCATACTCAGGTAAAAGAATGGTTTAGTTTTTGTGTTAAGCTTATTTGGTCTTATCTACATTGTTCATTTATTTGGTAATTAAGCTAGTTGTTTGGCTCAGGGTGATCCAACTTGCATGGATGTCTTCTCGGTGTAAGTGAGATGCTTGACTAACTCAGCCACGCCCTGGGTTTGATCCAAGTGCACCTTCCGGTACACTTACCGTGTTACGACTTGCCTCCCCTTGTCGGTGCTATTGCATTAGGTATTTTGGTGCGTTATTGACGGGGAGAGTGACGGGCGGTGTGTACGCGTCTCAGAGCCGGGTTCAAAGGGACACTCTATTTCCCTTTTACTACTAAATCCTCCTTCAAGCACTGTTTCATGGTGCATGTTCGTAATATTCTGCTATAGAAAATGTAGCCCATTTCTTTCCATTTCATGCGCTACACCTCGACCTGACGTTCTGGGTTGTGCCCATTTTGCTTACTTTTGTACCCTTCACAGGGTAAGCTGACGACGGCGGTATATAGGCTGGGGTGGCTAGAAGTGGTGAGGTTAAACGGGGGTTATCGGTTCTAGAACAGGCTCCTCTAGGGGGGTCTGAGACACCGTCAGGTCCTTTGGGTTTTAAGCTAATGCTCGTAGTACCCTGGCGGACATCTAATTGTAGTTGGATGTCTAAGTTTACGACTGAGCATAGTGGGGTATCTAATCCCAGTTTGTTTCTCAGTTTTCGTGGGGTCAGGTGGGTCAATTAAAGCTACTTTCGTATATAGGGCTTCGGATACCTAGAAGCGTATGACGGCCAAGGGGCCCTTTGGCTTTATTATTATTTATCCTTAACCACCCTTTACGCCGTTATGATATCAACTAGGGCCCCTCGTCTAACCGCGGTGGCTGGCACGAGTTTTACCGGCCCTCTTAACGCTAACTGAGTCAAGTTTTCACTTATGGCTTAATGTTTATCACTGCTGAATTCCCTTGGGGGTGTGGCTAGGCTGGGCGTCTTGGGCTAAGTATTTTGTGCCTGATGCCCGCTCCTTACCCCCGGGGGGGGGGGTTAAGGGCGTACTCACTGGGGTGCGGAGACTTGCATGTGTAAGTTGGGTTAGAGCTGATGGTAAGGTCGGGACCATGCCTTTA